GAGATTCAATTAACCGAGATTCAGAAGCTGAAATCTTACCTCGACCATCAATAGGGTTAGCCAAGGCATTTATAACACGCCCCAAATAAGCCTCACTCACAGGTATCTGAGCAATTTTTCCCGTAGCTTTGACTGAACTTCCTTCTTGGATCATCAAACCGTCACCCATTAATACAACACCAACATTATTTGATTCTAAATTAAGGGCAATACCTATAGTACCCTCCTCAAATTCTACTAATTCACCTGCCATTACTTCATCAAGACCATAAATACGAGCGATACCATCGCCCACTTGAAGTACGGTACCGGTATTTACAATCGTTACTTCTCTATTATATTTCTCAATACGTTCACGGATAATATTACTAATTTCGTCGGCTCTAATGGTTACCATGAGTATTGTCCTAATTCTTTTTTGGAATAAAAAAAAATAATGCCTATCATAATTGTAAGGAAAGGACTAATCAGTTATTTCTTTCATCGTACCAAACATACCAATATTTGCATTAATAGTACGTAAATGTAACTCGTTACTCAAACAACTATTTAGGGTTCCTATAGCTCCTTGTAAAGCTTGTTGGAAAACCCGCTCTCGGACTTGATTAATTGTTCTTTGTTGCTCAAAAAGAATGGTTTCGTTTTTGTAATTTTCTAATTGTTTCAAAGTCCTAGAAGTTGAATTAATCAAATTTAATTTTTCTCGCTCGATTTCAACGTATCCATTCACGCGAAACTGATCCGCCTCCGTTTCTACTTTACGCAAGCGAGCTCGGGCGTTTTCTAATTGTTGAATAGCTCCTTCACGTAGTTCTTCTGAATTTCGGATAGTATTTAATATCCTCTGCTTTCGGTTATCTAATAAATCATTTAATGAAAGTAGATTATCTTTCCATTCATAAAAAAAGTTATATAATCCCTTCCCGAACCAAACATGAATCTTTCGATTCATTTGGCTCTCATGCTCACTTATTCCAATACAATTTTTTATGAGACGTTCATTCCCATATTTTTCATGTAATGAGCCTATCCTCTCCCGATTTTTTTGTATTCAATTTGTATTCAATATATATTTTTATCGAAAAAGATCAACAATCCAAGACAAAAATATTAGGAGGATTCTTCTGACCAATAAAAATTGATAATTGTCAGCAAAGTTGTTTTTTTTTCTTGAAATCCAAAGAATTCTTATTACTTTATACGTAGGTTATCCATTCTGCATTATACAAAAAGACTCAAAAAATTTTATCGACATGAGTGTTTTATATCGAAAAAAGTCTAACTTTTCTTTTTGAAAATCTTATTCATTTTTTAATTAGACTACATTATAGTAGAAAGAGTACCTTGTTGCATCTGAATTTAAAACGGTTTAGCTTTAACCATGTTAATTAATGGTCCCAAATTTTGGTTGATAGAGAATCAAAGTAGACTTACCAAAGAATAACGAAATGCTATAGTTCTAAAATATGATTTTTTTATTCAGAAGTAATTCGCGGGATTATGCACTCTTTGCTAGTTATAGTGCCGCTGGGTAAATCCAGCCTATTCTTGAAATGAACAACTCACACACACTCCCTTTCCAAAAAAGATCAATACACCGAAGACTACACTTAGATTTATTGGATTTGTTGCTAAAATATCGGTATTAAACCCGAAACTCCCGGCGGATGGCCAGTGACCCAAGTAAACGAAAGAATCGGTTAAATTTTTCATATAATCTCCTCGTCTAGCTAAACTATAAAAAAAGAACTCTGTCCTTTTTTTTATTCTTTTTTTTTTCAAAAAAAAAAAAGAAAATTTAATTTAATAATTTATAATTTAATTTCCCTATTTGGATATTTGTAAACAGAATAAAAAACCTATTCTATTTACAAATGTATTTTCCAAAATTTTTAATTTTCAATAATAATAATGAGACTTATTAGAATTAAGCTAGAATTTGAGACCAAGTTTTATGTCAATTTCAAAAAAACCTCCGTTTTTCGCAACATTCCTTAAAAAAAAGTTTCCATTAAACTAAAAGAATAAGGGGAAGGAAGAAAGCGAATCGATGTACTAATTCCCCATCCTCAAATTAGTCCTTCCCAAGGATTGTTGTCTCGATGAAAAATTGTAGGAGTTAAATCTTGATAGAATTAAAAAAACTACGAAAAAATCCAGAATTTTCTTTTTTATAGGATTAAACAAAAGGATTCGCAAATAAAAGCGCTAATGCTACAACCAGGCCATAAATTGTTAAAGCTTCCATAAAAGCCAAACTAAGCAATAAAGTACCTCGTATTTTTCCTTCTGCCTCAGGTTGTCTCGCGATACCTTCGACAGCTTGACCCGCAGCTGTACCTTGACCAACTCCAGGTCCAATAGAAGCAAGCCCAACAGCCAACCCAGCAGCAATAACCGAAGCAGCAGAAATCAGTGGATTCATGATAAGTTCCTCACACCAAAATAAAGAAATAGTTAATGATACAATCATCCGATGACTTAGGACTTAATTATAATTAAGTCATCGCTAAGATTCATCCAGCCAAAAAAAACAAAAAACTTAAATTGAACTATTAAATTGAACTAATATAATAAAATTATTGAATCAAAGAATTACTTTGATATTAGTTCCTATCCACGGGATTTTTTTAAATTCATAATATATATATACGACTTTTTTATGCCATTTCTTTTTTGTGAACCATTATTTGAATTCTTCGTTCTTTTTTTATCACTTTTTTCAGCCAATTCACAGATAAAAAGGAAGAACTTCTAATGGAATCCCTATCTAAATCGAAATTCACAAACGTAGTGGGACAGATTATATAGATTTTTAACTCATATATACCTAGTCAATATCAAATATCACATATACAAGTGTTTCTTACATAACGTAAACCAACTATTCTATAATTGGGCTAACAACGAATAAAAAAAAAGTTAATGATGACCCTCCATAGATTCACCTATATAAGCCGCAGCTAAAGTGGCAAAAATAAGAGCTTGAATCCCGCTTGTAAATAATCCAAGGAACATGACAGGTATAGGAACCACTAAAGGTACTAAAGAAACAAGAACAACAACTACTAATTCATCGGCTAATATATTTCCGAAAAGTCGAAAACTAAGTGATAGGGGTTTTGTAAAATCTTCTAAGATGTTAATGGGTAAAAGAATTGGAGTTGGTTGAATGTATTTACTGAAATACCCTAATCCTTTTTTGCTAAGACCCGCATAAAAATAGGCTACTGATGTGAGTAAAGCTAACGCAACCGTCGTATTTATATCATTCGTTGGTGCTGCTAACTCCCCTTGAGGTAACTGGATAATTTTCCACGGTAAAAGGGCTCCTGACCAGTTAGAAACAAAAATAAATAAAAACAGGGTTCCAATAAAGGGAACCCATGGACCATATTCTTCTCCAATCTGGGTTTGACTTACGTCTCGAATGAATTCAAGGACAAATTCAAAGAAATTTTGGCCGTAAGTTGGAATGGTTTGAGGATTGCGAACCGCTATAACTGCGGAACCTAATAAGATAGCAATTACAACCCAAGAAGTAATAAGGACTTGGGCGTGGACTTGGAAACCCCCTATTTGCCAATAGAAATGTTGGCCTACTTCGACACCAGATATCTCATATAACCCTTCTTTTATTAGTGTGTTGATGGAACATGATAAAACATTCATATTGCCCTCTGACAGAAATAAGAACTTTAAATTATTTTGATTCAAGATCCCCCTTTTTTACTTAATTTACTTTAATTTTATATTTTAGTTTTGGATACCAACTAAACTAATCACACAATATCCCCTGTTTTTTATCTCTTTTTCTTTTGTATGATTCAGGAGTAGTAACCGATTTTATAAATCGAAATACAGGGAGCCCCTCCCTCAAAAAAAATTTGATTTATTTATCTTATTATTAATCAAGAATTTTGTATATAGCTAGAACGACCCTCACAAATTGCGAATACTAATTTGTTAAGAATGAATCGAATTGAAGCTATAGCGTCATCATTTGCTGGAATAGAAATATCCGCGAGATCAGGATTACAATTTGTATCGATTAAAGAAATGGTTGGAATTCCCAAAGTGATACATTCTCTAAGAGCCGTATATTCTTCTTGCTGATCGATGATGATTACAATATCAGGCAAGCCCGTCATATATTTAATCCCCCCTAGATATGTTTCCAAGCGAGATAATTGTCTCTTCAACACAGCTGCATCCCTTTTCGGAAGACGATTGAATCCCTCTGTCTTTTGTTCAGTTCTCAAGTCCCTAAACTTATGAAGTCTTTTTTCTGTAGTGGACCAATTTGTTAACATGCCGCCGAGCCATTTTTTATTAACATAATGACACCGAGCCCTTATTGCAGCCCGCGACACTAAATCAGCTGCTTTATTTTTTGTCCCGACAATTAAGAATTGTTTTCCCCTACTTGCTGCATCAAAAACTAAATCACAAGCTTCTGATAAAAAACGAGCGGTTCTAGTCAGATTTATAATATGAATACCTTTACGCTTTGCAGAAATATAAGGTGCCATTCTAGGATTCCATTTCCTAGTACCATGTCCAAAATGAACTCCTGCTCTCATCATCTCTTCCAAATCGATGTTCCAATATCTTTTTGTCATTTCTTTTTACACTTAAAAAAGGGGGTACCCCAAACTAAAATAAAATTTTGTTCCGATGGAACCTTCTCTTGTACCGGGGATGGCCTTTTATGCATGAGCCAAGACATTATTTTGTATTCATTATTATCTTTATTGGTGTTAACAAATTACCAAAGCAAATGACTACAGCAAACAACAAAAAATGAAATTCAAAAAAGGAACCCGCTATTAGGAATTATTAAATCTTAGAAAAGTCAGATTTTGAAAGAGAAGAGTCACAAAATTCCTTGTGGTAGAATAAAATATCTCTCATATCTCCCTCGAATAAAGAGAAATTCTTTGTTTTTTTTTCCAAAAGAATGTTGGTATGTTGCCGTGAACAATGTAACAATCCTTTGT